TCAAAAAAGGGGGGTTCCTCCTTTTATCGTTGTATGTGAAAGACATGTATTCTTCAAAATAGATCGTTCTTTTTAGTTATTATCTATACTTATTTCGTGTATGTGGATAATTTTTTTAATATACTCTTTTTAATATACATTGTTTTTTTATTATAACATATAAATATATAATAAACATACAAATATATATAATACAAATATATTTATATATACATGTATATGTGATATATATATCACATATACGTATGCGCGCACATCACACATCACATATATAAATGACATGAGGGAAAAAAATCAGAATAATTAAGAATCCCAATATTTGACTTTTTTTTTCAGATACCTTTTTTTTTTGTTGATTTCTTTTATTATTGTTCCTTTCTAAAAGGATAAAAAAGATAAGAATTGGTGAATCGAGAACAATTTGTAATTATAAGAAAAAAGAGTTTCTTTTCTTATGGAACATACATATCAATATGCGTGGATAATACCTTTTCTTCCACTTCCAGTTACTATGTCAATAGGATTTGGACTTCTACTTATTCCGACAGCAACAAAAAGTATTCGTCGCATGTGGGCTTTTCCTAGTGTTTTACTCTTAAGTATAGCTATGGTGTTTTCAGCCAATCTGTCTATTCAACAAATAAATGGAAGTTTTATCTATCAATATCTATGGTCTTGGACCATCAATAATGATTTTTCCTTAGAGTTTGGATACTTGATCGATCCACTTACTTCTATTATGTCAATACTAATTACTACTGTTGGAATCATGGTTCTTATTTATAGTGACAAGTATATGTATCACGATCAAGGATATTTGAGATTTTTTGCTTATATGAGTTTTTTTAATACTTCTATGCTGGGATTAGTTACTAGTTCAAATTTGATACAAATTTATATTTTTTGGGAACTTGTGGGAATGTGTTCTTATTTATTAATAGGGTTTTGGTTCACACGACCAATTGCAGCAAGTGCTTGTCAAAAAGCTTTTGTAACTAATCGTGTAGGGGATTTTGGTTTATTGTTAGGAATCTTAGGTTTTTATTGGATAACAGGTAGTTTAGAATTTCGGTATTTGCTCGAAATAACTAATAACTTAATCCAGAATAATGGGGTAAATTCTTTATTTGCTACCTTGTGTGCTTCTTTATTATTCGTCGGTGCAGTTGCTAAATCCGCACAATTCCCCCTTCACGTATGGTTACCTGATGCTATGGAAGGACCCACTCCTATTTCGGCTCTTATACACGCTGCTACTATGGTAGCAGCAGGAATTTTTCTTGTAGCTCGGCTTCTTCCTCTTTTTATAGTCATACCTTATATAATGAATTTCATTTCTTTAATAGGTGTAATAACACTATTATTAGGGGCTACTTTGGCCCTTGCTCAAAGAGACATTAAAAAAAGCTTAGCCTATTCTACAATGTCTCAATTGGGTTATATTATGTTAGCTCTAGGTATAGGTTCTTATCGAGCTGCTTTATTCCATTTGATCACTCATGCCTATTCAAAAGCTTTATTGTTTTTGGGATCCGGATCTATTATTCATTCAATGGAACCTATTGTTGGATATTCACCAGATAAAAGTCAGAATATGGTTCTTATGGGTGGTTTAACAAGATATGTTCCAATTACAAGAACTACTTTTTTATTAGGTACACTTTCTCTTTGTGGTATTCCACCTCTTGCTTGTTTTTGGTCCAAAGATGACATTCTTAATGATAGTTGGTTGTATTCACCAATTTTCGCAGTAATAGCTTATTTCACAGCAGGATTAACCGCATTTTATATGTTTCGGGTATATTTACTTACCTTTGATGGGTATTTCCGCGTTCATTTTAAAAATTACAGTAGCACGAAAAATGGTTCGTTCTATTCCATATCTCTATGGGGAAAAGGAACTCCAAGAGGAGTCAATCCAAATTTACTTTTATCAACAATGAATAAAAAGGTTTCTTTTTTTTCAAAAGAAAGATCGAAAATTGATAATAATGTAAGAAATAGGATACGATACTTTAGTACTTACTTTGGAAATAAATACACTTCCATGTATCCTCACGAAT